ATTATGACCCATCCCTTTAGCCAATTTAGCTCTTAACACAGGATCGTTCAAGTCAGGTTTTTTTGTTATTAGGATAGGTGAATTATTCTATATCCATCCCCCGAAAGAACCGGACATGATAATTTTTCATCATCCAGCTCGAGCATGAATCAACGGAACCAAATGGATCCATATATCCATATTATATAAAAAAAATATAAAAAAATGGATATGTTATCCACGCATATATGAATGATTCCATGTAAGAAAAAATTCATCAGATCCCCTTTTTCGTAGGTGCAATAACTACCCATTGCAAGGAATTCAAACCTTATAGATAAATGCCCAATACCCAAGTCGGCTTACAATGTTGATTATAATCAAGTGCTTTATGGGTCGTCTCAGACCTTGCACTTAGCCTTTATCCCCCTATTGAGGCTTTTTACATACAAAGGATTTACTTGTTACTAATATACTCGAGCCTTTGTTCTTCTTTAGATCCTTTGTTTCACTCCGATAGTATCATACATAAATCGAGTCAATGCAGAGGAAATGAATACATTTCTATACTATTTTATTTAGTAAGTGCCACAGATAAAGCATAATCTGGATTATATTCTACTGGATTGGATCTTACGGAGCCAGTTCATATCGTATACGACACGACCCGGTCTGATCATAGAAAGGATTCTCTTCAAACGAACCAGCCTATCCTCTGTATGGGGCTTACGCGATGGTTGGAACAAAAACACATTTTTATTGTAAATTCAAATGTGGCAGATAAAAGCATATATCTGCATGGCTCGATCAATAGTTCAAGTCACACACTCCCATAATCCATTTTCTCTTCGGAGAATTCGCTTCAACTATAAGTTAAGTGTCAAAAATATATATTTTGTTTTGTAGAGTTGAAGAGAAATATCCAAATACATGTCTTATTTTTTTTTTTTCAATAATCCATATTTGTAGCAATGAAATACTACTGTTCCTACCCCAAGTGATAAATGATTGATTCAAAATATTAATGATATAGAGTTTTCCTTATAAAGGGCCTGAAATACCTTGTTTACGTATCATTGGGAAGTGCATTAACATAAATACGGCAGTAAGAAGAGGTAATACAAAAGTGTGTAAACTATAAAAACGGGTCAAAGTGGATTGTCCCACACTAGAACTTCCGCGCAATAACTCTACCAGGGGCGATCCTATTACAGGAATAGCATCGGGCACGCCCGTTACAATTTTTACTGCCCAATAACCAATTTGATCCCAAGGTAAGGAATAACCAGTTACACCAAAAGATGCGGTCAATACACCCAAAACCACACCAGTAACCCAAGTCAATTCACGGGGTTTTTTAAAACCACCAGTGAGATACACACGAAATACGTGCAGAATCATCATTAGGACCATCATACTTGCCGACCATCGATGAACTGATCGGATTAACCAACCAAAGTTAGCTTCAGTCATTATATATTGAACAGAAGCAAAAGCCTCGGTAACGGTCGGACGATAATAAAAAGTCATAGCAAACCCCGTAGCTACTTGTACTAAAAAACAAGTAAGCGTAATTCCTCCTAGACAATAAAATATGTTGACGTGAGGAGGAACATATTTACTAGTTATATCATCTGCAATTGCCTGAATCTCAAGACGTTCTTCGAACCAATCATAGATTTTATTGAGATAGGTAAATCAAGGAGACCCCCCCCCCAAGAACCGTATATGAAAATTTCATCTCGTACGGCTCAAACAGAAACACCCCAATACTATAGTTCTAACGGATGTGTGGAATAGAAAGTTTTAAATTTATTAATTCTATTATTCCATTTTTTCTTAAGATATGAAAGAATAAAAAACCCGAAAACTATTCTTTGTGGTTATAATGCCAAAAAATCAAGTCGGCTCATTCGTCTCTATATTGATTATTCTAGGCCTCTTGAATCTTCTATATTACCTATTTTCTTTGTTGTTATTTATGAGCTTTACTGCTATTTTTTTTATTGATTTTATTGATAGGAATTCTCTTGTTAAGACCCTATAAATCGATTAAAACCTCAGATTCATACTAGAACCACGACGATTCAATAAAACCTTATCAAACTTAAGTCCCAAAATTCCACGAGTAAGAACCGTTGGATCATCACTTATTCAATGACTAAATCTAATGATGAAAAATCAAAAGAAATCTTTGTCCTTTGATCAAAACAAGCCTAAACGGAAGTTTGAAAGAAAAAAAAATCTTTTTATTTATAACTTCTAACTCTTTAAATTTTTTTTTTGAAGTCCGGTCACGAGGTCTGACTATTAAGTATGAATCATAGTTCTAATACTTTGTAATCTATTTCATATGTAATCTATTTCATATATTCCGTGCTCCAGATACTAAAATGAATATCCGACGAAGTAAAAGCATCTCTATCAAGATGACAGATCTATTCTCTGTACTAGCCATAGGATCAATTATAACAAGTCACACACTCATATTCCGGAAATACAGAAAAAAAAAAGAAATTCCACGGTCGAACTACCAAAATAGACTGGGATAAAAATAAGAAAACTAAATGCTTCACTTTGTATTGAAAAAAATAGTTATATCGTTCTTATAAATTGAATCTAATTCATTGAAATTCCATCCAGTAAAATGGAAGAATTATAAATCTCCAAAATAATAGATAGAAATACTGCAAATAGAGCCATTGCGAGACCCATCAAAGGAGTAGTTCCCCAACCAGGAGCTACTTTACCATATTCTGAATTCAATGGTTTCAATAAACTCCCGGCATTAGTTCGTTTTGGGCGGCCAGATCTAGAACTACCCTCAACGGTTTGTGTAGCCATAATATTTTTTATTCATTAAGATCTGTTGACTTTGTATACCATTCCGTTGTAAATAAATGATCTTATCATAGATCCATTGTGGTCTTAAAACTACATAATGTCTTAAAACTACATAATGTCTTAAAACTATATAATAATGGAAACAGCAACCCTAGTTGCCATCTTTTTATCTGGGTTACTTGTAAGTTTTACCGGGTACGCCTTATATACTGCATTTGGGCAACCCTCTCAACAACTAAGAGATCCATTCGAGGAACACGGGGACTAGTCGAAGTAATGATCCTCCCACTATTGGGAGGATCATTACTTTCAATTGAGATAATGACAAATCATTTCGCCCTTTTACTTTTTAGTTGGAACTTTAGGCGGTTCGCGAAAAAAGATAGCGAAAAAAATTATTCCTAGAGTTGAGACTAAAAGGAATGTATAAACCAATGCTTCCATAGATTCGATCGTGGTTTACAATTATAGCTTCCATAGCTGTTTATTTTGGACCGTCTCCCGGATAAAGAAAGAACAAAAGTCAAAGAAAAGGCAGCGAGTCAAATCTCAAATCAAGATTTATCCGGTACCCCAACCCTATAGTCAGTCAAATAAAATAAAAACGAAAAGGAACAAAACAATTATGTATCAAACTACCTGTCTTCTTGTAGTTGGATCTCCAAGTTTTTGGAATGCCCCAAATTCCACTTGAGCATCTAAATCTGGATCAATACCAGCAAAAACATCTCTAAACAGGGTTCTAGCACCATGCCAAATGTGTCCGAAGAAGAAGAGCAAAGCAAACGAAGCATGCCCAAAAGTAAACCAACCCCTTGGACTGCTACGAAAAACACCATCGGATTTCAAAGTAGCACGGTCTAATTCAAAAATTTCACCCAATTGAGCACGTCTAGCATATTTTTTCACAGTAGCAGGGTCACTATAACTGACCCCGTTCAGTTCGCCGCCATAGAACTCAACAGTTACACCTACCTGTTCGACACTATATTTTGATTCTGCCCTTCTAAAAGGAACATCGGCTCTAACAATTCCGTCCCCGTCGACCAAAACAACTGGAAATGTTTCAAAAAACGTCGGCATACGACGTACAAAAAGTTCATGCCCCTCTTTATCTCTAAAGATAGGATGTCCTAACCACCCAACAGCTATTCCATCCCCGTTGTCCATTGAGCCCGCTCTGAATAATCCCCCTTTTGCGGGGTTATTGCCGATGTAATCATAAAAAGCTAGTTTTTCAGGAATTTTAGACCAAGCTTCAGATAAACTTTGATTTTCGGCTAAGCCAGCACCAATTCTTCGATATATTTCTTGTTGGAAGTATCCTTGATCCCATTGATAGCGCGTCGGACCAAACAATTCAATCGGGGTAGTTGCTGAACCATACCACATAGTTCCAGCAACTACAAAAGCTGCAAAAAAGACAGCAGCAATACTACTGGAAAGGACGGTTTCAATATTTCCCATACGTAATCCTTTGTATAGGCGTTGGGGTGGGCGAACACTAAGATGAAATAGACCTGCCAATATGCCTAAGGTCCCTGCTGCAATATGATGAGAAGCTATTCCTCCCGGAACAAAAGGATCAAAACCCTCCACACCCCACGCTGGATTTACGGCCTGTACCCTTCCGGTTAGTCCATAAGGATCGGACACCCATATTCCAGGACCATACAATCCTGTTACATGAAATGCACCAAAACCAAAGCAAGCCACCCCTGAAAGAAATAAATGAATTCCAAAAATCTTAGGCAAATCCAAAGAGGGTTTTCCTGTACGTTCATCAGTAAATATTTCTAGATCCCAATACACCCAATGCCAGATAGCTGCCAAAAAACACAAGCCAGAAAACACAATATGTGCCCCAGCCACACCTTCGTAACTCCAAATACCCGGATTCGTTACAGTCCCCCCTGTAATACTCCAACCGCCCCACGAATTCGTTATTCCTAAACGAGTCATGAAGGGTATAACGAACATACCCTGTCTCCACATTGGATCAAGAACAGGATCAGAGGGATCAAAAACGGCTAATTCGTATAGAGCCATCGAACCGGCCCAACCAGCAACCAGAGCCGTATGCATTATATGGACAGCAATCAAACGACCCGGATCATTTAATACGACGGTATGAACACGATACCAAGGCAAACCCATAGAAATACCCCTTTATCAACGAAAAATAGATACAATGTAACTTTATTGCATTGGAAAAAGCTATGCTACGGACCCCCTTTTTGGGGGATTCTCTCGGGGAAAGGATTAATATTTGTTTGATGCTTTTCGTAATAATTACTTTTAGTAAGAATGAAACTTTTTTGTTCGTAGGAACAAAAAGAAGCAGATCTATTCTATACCCGATAAGTAACAATATGCAATGGTAAGGGGTTGATACCATTTTATATGCGTGAATGTATATATATTTGTTCATCATTCAAAGGACTCATTTATAAGAATTCCCCTTTATTCATTTTGTCTTCTTTTTTTATGAACTTAGTCAATCTATGGATAAAATTTTTATGAACTTAGTCAATCTATGGATAAAATAGGATAATAAAATCAATAGTATATAGTATTAGATCACTAAACCCACTGTTACGCTTTCACATCAAAGTGAGATATAGTACTTAACTTTTCTTTTATTTAATGCCTATTGGTGTTCCAAGAGTACCCTTTCGAAGTCCTGGAGAGGAAGATGCATTGTGGATTGACGTATAGTGCGACTTGTCAGATATATTGGGCATACGGGATTTCCCCGTTCTCTTCCCCGATCGAGATATCCCCTCTTTCGCCCGAGAAAGATTGATTCAATTATCAAAAATTTGGAGCGTGAAGTACACATTTTTTAGGGAGGGTATACGAATTAATATTATCAATTATAATAATTTATGGTTGGCTTGGTTAGACCAATTAAATAAAGTATCCAGGCTCCGTTTAGAAAAAAAAAAAAAAAAATAGGGAAGTCGTAGTAAAAGGACGTGGTATTGGGGCATTTGTCCTATATGTACAAATCCAAATCGGGAGGATCTTTACTCGGAGTAGAGCATAAACCTAAAAAAATTGAAGAAGCCCAGTCAGGAACAAGAAAATTACATCGCGATTTAAATTGTATCTCGATGAAACAATACATCAATGAGAAGTTAGTCAGATAAGCTTAGAAATTTTTTTAGATAAACAAAACAGGCCAAAACGCACCTTTCTTGAAAAATGAAAGAAAAGTGCATTTTATTTTATAATTTTTTTTTTTCTTTTTTTATAAGGTAAAAACCTGTTATGAAAAAAAAAAAAGCTAGAATCTACACATTGATTCCTTTTTTTCATGATTTTTGTTGAACCGTATGCATCAAAAGGCGCATGTACGGTTTCTAAGGGATACCATTTTATCCCAATCAACCGACTTTATCGAGAAAGATTACTTTTTTTAGGCCAGGGGGTTGATAGCGAGATCTCGAATCAACTTATTGGTCTTATGGTATATCTCAGCATAGAGGATGATACCAAAGATCTTTATTTGTTTATAAACTCTCCTGGTGGGTGGGTAATACCCGGAGTAGCTATTTATGATACTATGCAATTTGTGCGACCAGATATACAGACAATATGCATGGGATTAGCCGCTTCGATGGGATCTTTTATTCTTGTCGGGGGGGAAATTACCAAACGTCTAGCATTCCCTCACGCTCGGCGCCAATGAGTTTTTTATTTGATTTGAGAGAAAAAAAAACTATGCCTTCGCTCTATATGAATATTAAGTAATAATAGCATGGCACTTCGAATTTGATATGAATTTTTTTTTTTTATTTAAACCCCTAGATTACGTATCGAAAGAGTAGTATGAGATAAAAGGGTATTTTCGATTTTAGTAAATCTGTCGGGAGGCCTATTTCAGCGTCACAAACTTTTTTGTTTTCACACCAGAGGGCTAACAATATTTAGGTTATGAAAGAATATAAAAATAAATCTTGTTTTTGTATTTGAAAAAAAAAAAAAGAAACTTTGGGATTGCTAAATAACAGACGAAATAAATATATAAAGCAACGGAACCATCATAGTATTTTTATAGTACTTTTGAACTACTACAAAAGGAAGGGTGGTTATTGGATCATTTACCAACCTGAGTCTGATAGACCCTATAATTTATTTTCTATTTATTCTAAGGTAAGGTAAAAAAAGTAAATTCCATTATAGAGCCGTATGCAATGCGCAAAAGATGCCTGTACGGTTGTTCAATTATATCTTTTTTGATTAGTCTTTATCTACTCAATCTACTCACCTTTCACTTTCATCATGCGAGATAGAAGAAACATTTTTTATGTTATATCATATATTATCAGGGTAATGATACATCAACCTGCTAGTTCTTTTTATGAGGCACAGACGGGAGAATTTGTCCTGGAAGCGGAAGAGCTGCTGAAGCTGCGCGAAACCATCACAAGGGTTTATGCACAAAGGACGGGCAAACCCTTATGGGTTGTATCCGAAGATATGGAAAGAGATGTTTTTATGTCAGCAACAGAAGCCCAAGCTCATGGAATTGTTGATCTTGTAGCGACTGAATAAAAAAGAAAAAGAACAAGGATTTCACACGAATTAGTGATTTGGTATTTTGTGTTCTTAACGGATTTACTATTCTATTTCTAAATTTCTTAATATAGAAAAAAAAAAAAAAAAAAAAAGAATACCTAAGCATCCGGTTAAGATCGATCTAAACCAGCCCATTATATATATGATTCAACATGCCAACTATTAAACAACTTATTAGAAACACAAGACAGCCAATCAGAAATGTCACGAAATCCCCCGCTCTTGGAGGATGTCCTCAGCGACGAGGAACATGTACTAGGGTGTATGTGCGACTCGTTCAGACCGTGGACTAGGATAAAAGAAAGAAAACAATTGATCCAGTATCACCGATCCGTACCAGTGAGTAGGGTAGAATGAACGAACTCCATTAAATATTCAATAAAAAAAAAAAGATCTATCCTTCGATTGGGGTATCAAATGTATGGTTACTGTTGGTGCAAATCCAATCACCTCAATTTAAAATTTAAGATGGGACAGGATTCCCCATTGATAGCAAATGGTATTCATTAAGCAGGGAAATCATATTTGAAAAGGTCAAAATTTTAGGCCTTATTCTTACAAGAACGGACTAACAGGGTCAGCTACTCAGCAAATCTTCATAATTAAATACCGTTACTGTATAAATAGATCTCGTTGTGAAAGACCTAGTACTAGATAATTTTGGGTAGAGCCAAAGAATGTGAACTGTACAAGTTAACAATAACATTGATTAAATGAAGGAAGGGCTCCGGTGTATAGAGAGGACCTCGCCGTTTAAGAAGTAACCATAGAAACGATGGAACCCACTAGAATCTATTTTTATTTATTACTTTTTATTTACTATGCGTTTTTGATACCTAGTATCAATACAATTTTAATTTCTATTTTATTTCTAGGCGAAATGCCTAAAAAAAATCGTGGTCGGGAAGGTTAGAGTAGCAAAAGCCATTGGAATTTTTATTTTATACATTGGAAGAATCTGTTTTGTTATTAATAGACTAGGACACGGTAAGGGAATAACTGAAAGAAAGGAAATCTATTAGTTATTCATCAAAGTTTCATTTATTCAATGACCAGAATTAAACGAGGATATATAGCTCGAAGACGTAGAACAAAAATACGTTTATTTGCATCAACTTTTCGAGGGGCTCATTCAAGACTTACTCGGACTATTACTCAACAGAAAATAAGAGCTTTGGTTTCGGCTCATCGGGATAGGGGTAAACAAAAGAGAAATTTTCGTCGCTTGTGGATCACTCGTATAAATGCAGTAATTCGAGACAATAAAATATACTCCAGTTATAGTAAATTAATAAAAAATCTGTACACGAAAAAGTTGCTTCTTAATCGTAAAATACTTGCACAAATAGCTATATTAAATAAGAGTTGTCTTTATATGATTTCCAATGAGATCATAAAATAAAGAGAGTGAAAAGAATCCGTTGGAATGGTTGAAATGGAGTTCCCTAGAAAATGAACTCTGGGAAGGTAGAGTAGAAATTAGTATGATAAAATATGAAAACCTCGTCAAAATGAAAACGAAGAAACACGTTTAATAAAAAATATTTCTTATTCTTCCCCTATTTATTTTTTTTTTTTTCAAACGACAATCAAATCCGGATTTCCTATTTTTAGAAAAAAAAGCGTCAATACGCATTTGAATTTGGATTGGAATTTTTTTGATTCAATTCAAGAGTCAGTCTACCTTTTTCTGGTTCTAAGACCCGGAGTTCTAGCGGTTGACTCGCTTCTTTCAAATTGTTTCTCGTTATTAAGAAAAGGTAACGAAGATAAAATACGAGCTTGTTTTATAGCAATAGTAATTAATCGTTGTTGTTTTAAGGTCAATCGATTCACCCGCCTAGATAATATTTTTCCTTGTTCGCTAATAAATCGACTAATTAAACTCATGTTTCTATAATCAATTCGATCCCCCGATTGAATCGGAGGCAAACGCCGACGAAAAGATCGCTTGGATTTCAGAAAGATTCGCTTGGATTTATCCATGGTTTGTTTATTCCTTATACTAAAGAAAAGACCCTAATCCTATTTCGATTAGATCAACCATGATGGAGAATTAAGAAATAGGATTTGGTTTATTTATATTTTTATATTTAAATTAATATATATTAGATATATCTAATATGTCTATGTCATTTTTGATCTTCCTTGGAACGGAAGACTGACACACGAGCGGGGCTCCGGTTCGATCTATTTCTTTATCTCCCCGTGAATCGTATGTTTGTAACAATAGGGACAGAATTTTTTCAATTCCAATCGACTAGGCGTATTATGTCGATTCTTTTGAGTAATATATCTGGAAATGCCCGTCGATTCCTTATCTTTATTAATACGATTTCGAACACAACTGGTACATTCCAAAATTACCGTTACTCGGACATCTTTACCCTTGGCCATAAGCCTCCTTTGGTTTTTGATTCATTCAATTCTTTAATTTTCCAATCCGAAATGAGGAAGAAGAAAGGAACAAAAAAAACAGGTAACTCGAAATCTAATTATGCTAATTATGAAAGAAAGATTTCGTTGCAATAAATCAATATAACTAATAACAATATAGTAATAAATAAGTAATATAATGATTTCTAACTATATTACTAGATTTAGCATTTTAAATTGCCGAACAGCATTTCATTTTTATTTAAGTATCTTTTATGATATTGTTGCCCTAACCATCCCATTTCACTCTATTTTTTATTAATTTGATTTTAATTTGAGCCTGGACCGAGTTACTAGTTTCACCAAGGGGAAATCCCTTTTTTGTTTTTTTCTAACGTATATTCGAAAAAAAAAAAAAAAAAAAAAAGAAGGGAAGGGATTAGTTACAGATATTTTATTCTATCTCTAATCCTCTTCCCCCCCTACCGTATCAATAACGGGAATTAAAAAAAGGGGAATATCAACGCATCCGGAAAAAAACGATTGATCTCTATCAATAAACCTGCTAAAGATCCGAACCATAGAATACTTACTACCGGTGCCACGGAGAGATATGTTTTTAGATCTCGCATTTTTAATTCTCCTCCTTCTTTATTATTTCTAATACATAATGGTAATACATATATAACCCGATGTGTATATGTACTTAATGACTGGACGCTTCTATTTGTACGCGGATTGTACGCGGAACCCCTAATTCAAGTTGAAATGTACAATTTGAAATGTACAAAATGGATCATACTTTTTTTAATCTTAAAAGAAACAAATATGCCACTTTAGGCCAGAAATTCTCGGAAAATAGTCGCTTTTTTACAAGGTCTCATATTTATTTCATACTTTAATATAATAGAAAATATAATAGAAATAGAGTAGAAGTCCTTTACTATTTTAAATATAATTAAATGTTATATGAAACCAAAAAGAAGAAATGACAAGATATTTGTCTATATCAATGGAAGAAATAAAAATATGGAAAAAAAAACAGGGATTCTCTACAATGACACTGTAGACCAATTGAAAGGGATGTAGCGCAGCTTGGTAGCGCGTTTGTTTTGGGTACAAAATGTCACGGGTTCGAATCCTGTCATCCCTACCTATTACTTATCTTCTGAACAGTAACGGGGGAGATCAATTAAAAGAAAATTGGATATACATAAAAAATCTTTAATTTTATGATAGTATATATCCAAGACGTATTGGAGTTACAAAATATTCTTTGTGATAATAAAGCGCTCTTAGTTCAGTTCGGTAGAACGTGGGTCTCCAAAACCCGATGTCGTAGGTTCAAATCCTACAGAGCGTGATTCTGTGTTCTTGTTAGTCACGCTAGGTCCAAAATTACCACCGAAAAAACGAAACCAATCTAATTGTGACCTCCCGCGAATTAAAGGGAGTAGGAGGTCAATCAAAAAAGGGATGCTAATTAATCAAAGTTCCAACTGATCACCACGTCTGTATTGTAAATATGCAGTTACAAATAAGCCAGCCAAAGTAATAGGAATTAGACCCAAGACGATTCCAAATAGAGAAACTTCAATCATTTCAATTTGTTTGAGAGGGGGAAGGGGAGGTAATATCTATGCTTAAATAGTAATATGTATTGACTCTAAATCTCAATAATTGGAAATTTATACGATAAGGAACTATAGAAGAGATGAACTATCACAGAAATATTTTTGTATGAATTGTTCATTTAATTAATTTCAAATAAGTCGTATCTTGCTCAGGCCGATAAATAGAGCTGAGGTTATAGTCAAAGCTGCTAGGAGAAAACCGAAATAACTAGTTATAGTAGGCATGAAAAGGCTAAATGAAATATGTTCTTTTTCTACATATGTTTAGAAAGCACTTCCCTAAGTTTCCATTTTTGAAAAATACGAGGATAGGCAAAAATACCAACCAATTGAAAGGATAAGTTCAATCGAAAGTTTTTAATTCACCAAGTATTATAGATCACAGTAACAAAAATAAAGTAACATAAATAAGAAATCAATTCATCATCTGGGACATTTACGCATCCCGCAATTTCGAATCAACAAATTCACTAGTCAACTCTTGAGTTGAATAAACTAATATACGTATATAACTAATATATTTATATATATAATATTTGAAATCTAAATAAAGTAATAATTACGAACTTTATTTATTTTATAACTTCATTCAAAAATGAAACTTTCTTTTGGAATAAAATTGAAAAAGAGTTTGGGTAATTTTTTATTGTATTAAAATGTCGAATCCATTATTTTTTTTTTTGAACAACCAGTTAACTCAGTAATGGTTCATTCAGATAATCTCGTGATTGAAAAGAAAAAAGTATCACATGACCAGATCAATCCAAACCCGGTTTTACATTTTGTTCTTTCATATTTATTCTCAAGCTCTCTCCTCGTAATTAGGTCAAGAAGGACCCCTTTTCCTTTATTTGGGTCTAATATAACAATGCGTGCATCGCCAATATTGATTACTCTTTTATTTATTCGTTATTCTCTTTCTTTCACTTTCATGAAATACTATCCACTATTAGTTTTCATGAAATACTATCCACTATTAGTACTGAGCGACTAACAAATAAAAAAAAATTCTACAACCACAAAACGAATGTCTTTAGATGTTACATCTAATTGACTCATGAGAATACGATAAGCTCCTTCCGA